TAGATATCATATTCATGGAATACGATTCACTTTCAAGATGCCTTGGTGGTGAAATGGTAGACACGCGAGACTCAAAATCTCGTGCTAAAGAGCGTGGAGGTTCGAGTCCTCTTCAAGGCATAATATTGAGAATGCTCATTGAATTGGAATAAGTTCGGCAGCGGATCACAAAATCTTGGTGATCCTCTCTATCTAATGAATGGGGAATCCGCTTTGAAATCGTCCGTCCGCCCTGCACCCACCCCCGAGTATATGCTTCAACAGGAATCACACAAGGGTGGATTGATACAATCTAAACCTCTGGTAAAATGCCCCCCGTAACCCAGCAGATAAAGTGCATTACATAGTCCGTTTTAGGGATTGGCGACTACCCATTCAGTGACTTTGGCACTGGACGTTCCCAAAATGGGTACTATCGGGTCGGGTGAATTCAATAATAGACGCCTGGTGGCATTCCAGCTTTCCTTCTCCTTTCAGGACCTATCCGAAAGAGAATCCAGTACTTCTCGGTCGGGAATATCTGAATAGGGCGAACCGCCTCGTGGATATCTTTGCTTCGAAACAAAAACAATTAGAATTAGGCTCGGTCAACTGGAATGTCTATTATCCATATAGGGGATCTTCCAATCGGGAAGATCCATCGACCTGAGACGAAGAGAAAGGTCTATCTATTTTATTTAGTTATTCAGTTAAACCAATGATTCGTTATTGGAGCAGATAGCAAAAACCATTTCATCCGACATGCGTATTTTTGATTTTCCAATGGATTTACATCTTTCATTAATGGAAATTTTTTGATGTAGTGAGTAATAGCTCTGGTTGTTCGCTGTTCAAGAATTCTTGTTTAGGCAGTTCATACCATCCATACATAGTGTTTTGATCTAAGATTTCAATTCTTCCATGTTTCAGCAGTAGCATATTCTTCCATGGAGCTAAGGTCCATGGAAGAAAGAGGTGTTTCCGCGACTCTACCGCCCAGTCAATTCCGTTCCACTTAATCCCTATTTCATGACCACATATCTTTCCGGCTAAGTAATGGGAAACCCTTCTCCTGTTACATGAATCCAATTTTCATTTCATCCGGGAAAAGCCATCTTTTTCTCAACAATGTCTTTGCCATTTGATCCAATAGCCTTCCGTTAGATAGGAACAGATTTGATAAATACTGATAACTCTCAGATGGAGTATTAGAACGGGAAAATCCAAATGAACTATTGGCTCTAAGCCATCTCTGGCGATGAATCAAGAATTCGAAGTGCTTTTCTTTCCTATTCTTGATAAACCAGCTTTGAGATAGAGATGTAATAGGATCTTGGGAAATAAAAACAATAAGCCCCTTTAACATCTCTTCATCTTCATCTGCAAAGAATTCTCGATGTAAAAACACAGAGACAGAGGGCTCATCTTGGAATAGGAAAAAGAGTGGATCCGGGGGGTCCCAAATGAATCGGCTTATTCGAAAAAAGCCTTGTTCTTTGGAAGATCTAGCTCGTGCCTGGTACTGCATGGTTCCACTCTGCAAGAACTCCGAATCCTTCTCTTGAAGCTCATCCTTCTCTTGAAGCTCATCCTTCTCTTGAAGCTCATCCTCCTCATCATCAATGAGCCCCCGCCCGGCCCAATAGGGAAATCCCAAATCATCGGGCCTTTCGATACAATCAAATAGAAAGCCCCAAGGGCGCCATATTCTAGGAGCCCAATCTATGTGATCGAAGAAATCCTCCTCTATTTCCCCTTCTTCAACCTCCGATTCGTATTTTTGATAGAGAAATCTCTGATCAACGATAGAACGAGATCCATTTTGTATCATATATAAGGGATTCCTTGGTTCGGGCCGAAGAAGGAATGTCACTCGATCATTATCAAACTGACTGTAATCTCTTTCTGTCCGCGAGTATACCATCAGAGCGCCTTCTATTTCTACTAGGCCATGAACTAGATCAGAATCATTCTCAACGAACCGATAAGAAGCGATCCTATTTTTTTCATCGGGTCCGGGTAGAGACCAAAGGTCTTGAGCGACCGATCCGGCAGAACAACTCAAAAGATAAAGAAGTATCGTTAATTTCTTCATGCTCGTTCCAAGTTCGAAGTACCATTTGTACAAATAAGGATCCCCTTCGTCACACAATTGCTTCTTTATATAGATAGATATAGGATCTATGAGGCAATTACCTAGAAGTACTTTTTGTGCAACAGCCCTTCCTATCTGATAGAAAAGGATCCCGTGATCCTGAACCGGTATTACATGGGCTCGCAAATCCCAAGTTTGTCTATGAAGAGCTAATCTAATTGTATTAGTGTCTAGAATTGATTTCTTCTGTGTAATACTAATTGATAGGGCCTCATTGGCAAGTGCTGCAAGATCTCGTGCATTGGGACCCATGGCTGTGGACCCGAATCGATTAGTATGGAACATTTTCTTTTCCAAGTGAAATCCCTTAGTATATGAAAGAGTGAAAAAGCGCTTTCGTTGTTGTGGAATAAGAAGCCTTCGTAT